TTATTATTATTCATTATATTCATTATAAAAAATATATTATAATAAAAAATCGAATAAACAAACGTTCCAAATTTCTAACTCGAATTAGTCGAACTCATAAGAATAATAACTTAATTAGGATCAAATTATATGGTTGTTTTTTTTATTAGTATTTCTAAATATTATATAGAAGGAAATAGAAGGAATATCTGTATTCTCCAAATATTAATAAATAGTAATACTAAGATAGGATGGTTATGAAAAACACGAAAGCCCCTTATCGGATTTGAACCGATGACTTACGCCTTACCATGGCGTTACTCTACCACTGAGTTAAAAGGGCCCTTTTATTAAATTCTTGACTGAGTTACTATACGGATAAACTAGATATATGTACATATATTCTATACATAAGTATATGCCATAGTGGGTTGTGGAATATTCGGTTTTTCTTTACCTAATATAGTTAAAAAGAAAAGGTTTATTGATATCAATGCACTAAATTGTTTCAATTTCACAATGGCCCTAATGACTTTTCTTTTTAATTTCCCCCATCCGATTATTCTATGTCTATTGACAATTTCGACAAACTAGTCATATTATGAACATAGTATGGGTCGGTCAGGAAAACATGCCCCCATCGTCTAGTGGCCCAGGACATCTCTCTTTCAAGGAGGCAGCGGGGATTCGACTTCCCCTGGGGGTAGGGTACTATGAAAGGAGGCTGATCAGGGATTCTAAATAACCTTAGAAGTGATTGTTCCTGGGTCGATGCCCGAGCGGTTAATGGGGACGGACTGTAAATTCGTTGGCAATATGTCTACGCTGGTTCAAATCCAGCTCGGCCCAAAAATGCGCTAATCCATCATGAATGGATAGAACCCATTTGTTTTCCAGAAAGAACGAATGCACAGGAAAAAAAGAAAACTTTCTGCCCCTACTTCCATTTTTTTTTTTATTTTCTCTTTTTTTCCTTGAAAAAATGGATTCTCAATCGATTTGAGAATAACAACATGGATTACCAGTAATCCATGTTGCTTTCACTAAGCATTCACGGAACTATCAATATATCCGCGGATCTCTGTTACAACGCAGTAATTCAAAATAGATCGGCTTTGAATGAAATAAAAATAATATGGATATACTTTTTAGGGGGATTGTAGTTCAATTGGTAAGAGCACCGCCCTGTCAAGGCGGAAGCTGCGGGTTCGAGCCCCGTCAGTCCCGACCGTATCCAATATATACTCAATCCATCCCTTCTTTTTTCGGAGAAAAGGGTACAGGGAACAGAATTTCATTCCCTCCAAAAAGTGATCTTGAGTTATTTTTTAACATTTATTATCAAAAAAACCCGTTCTATTTCAAATAGTAACAATTGGTGGGAGAGAGCCATATGTGAATTAGTACAATTATTGGGGGCAGCATATTCAGAATTCTAGTAGAGTATCTACTGTATTTTTTTTTATTATTGCTCCTCATCCTTGTAATGTATAACAATACTATATGTTTCTTTTTTTACTAAGGGCATTTTTTGTACTAACATTATAAAATGAATTAAACATAGTTACCCTGATAGAGCCCATTCAGGTTAACCCGATTTATTTTTTGGTTCCAATTGGGTGGAATCTTAATTACTAAAAAGAATCTCTTCCCAACGAGCAAGGAAATGAATCTTTTTTTCCTTCGGGTCCAAAGAAATAACCAAAAAAATAGTGAATTTTATGGAATATTAGATCTTTTATACCAAGAGATTCATCTTTCTCACACTTCTTTGGTTGCCGAGAAAACTAGATTATTACCATTCAAAAAGGAATTTAGAGCTTAACGCCGTACTTTTTTCATTTCACGTCGATGGGTCGGTAACCAAAAAAAGTGGCAAAATGGGCAAAAAATGCTTGATCGGATAATTAAAAAAGGGATAGATTTAGGGTATATGATAGATTTATGGTATATTATGGTATATAAAGTCAAGAAGAGAAAAACGGATAAGAAATAAAAAATTTTTGATTGGATCATTAATCCTATTTTTATTCAGTATGGATAAAGGACCCTTCTATGTTATACTATATCAATTCTTGACGATTAATGCATGTGATAGCTCAGATATTCTTAATTCATGATATTGCTGATTCAATATCATCGCGATGTAATTCATCTCATTGAATTGAATTTACCGGCGAAAGAGTGATTCCTCATCTCTATGGGATTAAATCCCGAGTTATTGCGAAGTAAAAAAAAAACGAAATAATGATATTATGGAAGTAAATATTCTTGCATTTATTGCTACTGCACTGTTCATTCTAGTTCCTACTGCCTTTTTACTTATCATATATGTAAAAACCATAAGTCAAAATAATTAATTTGAATGAAACTTGTCTTCTTAGTTCTTATTAATGATTGAATAAATACAAAATGAATAAATAAAAGCTTCACCTTTTGATTCTTAATGAAATGATTGAACGACAATCAGCAGTATTCTATGAAATCTGCTAGTTCTGATAGTATGGTAGAAAGAAATATATTCATCTTTCTACCATACTATATTACTTTTTTAGTCTTAGTGAAGTATAGAAAGTCGGATTCTATAAATTAATATAGATCAATCAAAATATTGATCTTCATATATCATATATGTGATACGAATTAGGTATATGTAATCTTAATATTATCCTATTCTAATTCTTTGTTTCATCCATTTGATTTGTATTGATTCCAATCAAGCTCAAAAAAGCAAAAGACAACTCTTATCTTAGTCTTACCATTCGAATTCCAAGGTTTCTTAGGTTTTTTTTTTAGTTCAAATATGAACTATGAATCCTGATATACATCGAAAGAATAAAATCAATGAAGTAAAAAGCAATATGGGTATATATAAAACCTAGCCAGTTTTTTGACATTATGAAGAAGTAATTAATTACAGGAGTTCTATTGGAACGGAACTTATTCGGATTTCGAAAAGGGGTCGTAAAAATGCTTGAACATCGAAAGTACGTATCTATTTCATTTCAAAGTGGTAAAATCGGGTTGGTTTATCAGTTTAGGAAGAATTCGGTTGGAATCTCTTTCTGTCTCCCCTTGACTTTCGGAATACGAGCAGGAAAATCGTTGAAATATCTGTTTGATTGAAAAAAGGGTATTAGTCATATAGTACATTACTATACCAGACCAGAATACAATGGAACTTTGAATTAAATAAAAAATGTAAAAATTTACAGCGCTTTACAGAACTATCTAGAAAACAATTGATAAAGTTTGATTCATCAACTTATTAATTAGTAGTACTTAGAGTCCACTTCGTCCCCACACTACGAGTGAAAGGGAAAATGTAAAGACTACCATTAAAGCAGCCCAAGCAAGACTTACTATATCCATGTGAATGATGTCCCCTATCTCGATAAATATGAAGGAATTAGTCCATTATTGTTCACTAATAATAGTGGATCAATAGTGAACAGTCAAAAAGGATTCTGACCCAGGACTCTTGATAAATCAATACACTAAATACACTTCAAACAAGTTGTTATATGATTTTTCTAGTAGAAATGGGAACCATTAAGCCTATACAAAATAGGCCTTGCCATTCTTGGAAGTAGTAAGGGAATGTTATTAATTGAACACATAGATAAGAAAATCTATTGTTTCTTTTGTTGACCGTCATAAGTAAAAGACATAAACAATGTGGAATGAAGATCAATCATTCATCCCTCTCTTTCCTAATTTGATTTAATTTTGACTATGCTCCCGATTGTTACTCTTGAACCAATCGGGGAATAGCCTATTTCATTGCTTGGCTCGAGGTTAGTGCAAAAAGTCTTTTGCACTTTTTTCTAAAAAAGCCAATTACCGATTCAATCTAATATTGATTGAATGCCTGCGCATTTCTAGACTTTCATGAGTCTGTATCCAAAGTATTTTCCTTCTCTTTTCACACCCACGAATTCGCTTGCCTGTCCGGCTTAGTTCAATTTAAGCTAAGCTAAGATCGAGAAGATCCAGTCAGTAGCCACTACATTGTAGTGGAAGGACCTCCAAATTCTCTTCCACTAGAATCTTGAATCGTAGACGCAAGGATTTAAATCCTTTTGAGTTTTGAGAAGCGACAGATGCTTAGAATCAAGCAAGTCTCAACAGTTCGTTTGCGTCTGTGAGGGAATAATTCATTGAGTTATATATCGGCCGACCATAATAAGGAATTTGGAGTCTTGTGTTGATCAGGCGACACCCGGATTTGAACTGGGGAAAAAGGATTTGCAGTCCCCCGCCTTACCACTCGGCCATGTCGCCAAAATGATATAAACTAGACTAACATTTTTTCCTTCTGGAAGATTACTAAACTTCTTTTTTTATTGTACTTCCTTCGTGAATTCCATTTTATCTTAATACCTTTCCTAAAATAACTTCTTTTTTAATTGGATTTATACCTTTACTTCAATTTATTGTTATAGTATCTCCAAAGACACAATGTCTAAAAACCTCCTCTCTTATTTCTATTGAAATCAAAAATGAAGTTATTTTCATTTTTGATTTTTTAACAAAAAAACAACTCAGGACAAATCGAACCGTTAACTAGTTAATTATTAAATCTTAATTATTTAATTATTCTTGGATTTGAATCGCATTTTTTACTTAATAAGATAATTAAATGAAAATTGATACAGAACTAATTGATATTGATTCTTTTCAATAAAAAAAAAAAAAGATTTTTCAATTTTCATTATAACAGCAATTAGGAGTCTATGTAAACCCTAGAACAAAAATTATTACAGGGGGTCTCTAATGGGGTATCTTTTTGATAAAATTCTTAAGAAGAAATTATCCGTAAAATGTCCTGCTTCAATTTTTAGAGTAGAAATTTTGATAAAACCCACGTTGCGCCGAATAGAACTGAAATAAAAGAGGAAACGGATCTATAGATATCTTTCTCTATAGATATCTTTCCATGTTTAATAAAAAACCCTTGTTTCGCACTTCAATCATATTCTATGAATTTTGCTAAAAATAGGTCAAAAAATCTCTCTCTT